TTATTTCTATGCGGGTCTTACCAAAAAGGGATTAGGTTATTTCGGTAAATACATTCAACCAACTCCAATCCTTTTACCCATTAACATCTTAGAAGATTTCACAAAACCCTTATCGCTTAGTTTTCGACTTTTCGGAAATATATTAGCTGATGAATTAGTAGTTGTTGTTCTTGTTTCTTTAGTACCTTTAGTGGTTCCTATACCTGTCATGTTTCTTGGATTATTTACAAGTGGTATTCAAGCTCTTATTTTTGCAACTTTAGCTGCGGCTTATATAGGAGAATCCATGGAAGGTCATCATTGACTAGTTTTCGACATACTCTTTTTTAGCTTAGCTTAACTCAATGTATGCGCGTATCAAGGTAATCCACTTAGGGAAGATAAATATAGAAATAAGGTATAAATTAAGGTATATACGATCTAGAGTAAGTAATAGTAAAAAAGATATTACGATATTAAGATTAAGAAATTGTAGAATAAAGGAAAGAGATCTAAAAGATCTTTTTCCTAATCTAAGATATGAATGATATGAATAGTTAGTTTACGTTATGGGGGAAAGACATGTATATGTGATATTAGATATAATATAAGTATATATGAACTGAAGATATATCTTATTTTCCCTACTATGATGTGAATTTATATAGGGATTCCAACCAAAGTCCTTCTTTTTCGTCTTCGTCTGTAATTTTTAATTTAATATTGAATTGGATGAATTTAAATCACGAAAAAGAACAAAGAATTCAAAGAATGATTCGTAAGAAAGGAAAAAAGAAATAAATCGAAGAACAAAATTTGTACAGATTCACAAAGTTGATAGGAACTAATAAAAAAAAGAGATATCGATATATTTCTGATAATTCACGAATATTATTATTTCAATTCTGGTTTCTTAGTTACTTTGACTGGATAAATTTTATCCATGGAATAAATAAGTCATAATTCGTTGGTTGATTGTATCATTAACTATTTCTTTATTTTTTTGTTTTGGTGCGAGGAACTTATCATGAATCCACTGATTTCTGCCGCTTCCGTTATTGCTGCTGGATTGGCCGTTGGGCTTGCTTCTATTGGACCTGGAGTTGGTCAAGGTACTGCTGCGGGACAAGCTGTAGAAGGGATCGCGAGACAACCAGAGGCAGAGGGAAAAATACGAGGTACTTTATTGCTTAGTCTGGCTTTTATGGAAGCTTTAACAATTTATGGACTGGTTGTGGCATTAGCACTTTTATTTGCGAATCCCTTTGTTTAATCCTACAAACTAAAAATACATATAGTTTTTCGTTTTTTATTTCTTTGGATTTGCTGCTCTTGCTTTTTTTGAATTATATTCAGATTTCCATTTATTATTCGTTCGGACAACAGCCCGTGTAAAGGACTGATTGGGGGAGGAGGATTTGGCACACCAATTCGCTTTCTTCCTTTACTCTCGTATTCCAATGGAACTTTTTTTAAGAAGTATTGCAACAAAGGAGATATTTCGAAACTCATATAACATAAGACCCGATACCTAATTCTAATAAGTATCATTCTTATTGGAAATTTACAATTGAAAAAAAAAATACATTATATATAAATCAATATTATTTTTTTCTCTATTTTATTTTAGTAGTATATTTTAGTAGTATTTATAAAAATAAATAATAAGAAAAATACTAGAATAAATAAAAAATATAGATAATTAGTCTTATCTATAAGAATACGAAAGAGGAGATCATATGAAAAATGTAACCGATTCTTTCCTTTCCTTGGGTTATTGGCCATCCGCCGGAAGTTTCGGGTTTAATACCGATATTTTTGCAACAAATCCAATAAATCTAAGTGTAGTGCTTGGTGTATTGATTTTTTTTGGAAAGGGAGTGTGTGCGAGTTGTTTATTTCAAGAATCGGCTGGATCTGACCAACTGCACTTTATTTTTTGGTATACCTAGGAAAGAAAAGGTGCATTATTCCGCGAATTACTTCTGAATAAATTACGAAATCATATTTAAGAACCATAGCATTTCGTGAGTCATTGGTAAATCCACTTTGATTCTCTATCAACCAATAATGTGGGACCATTAACAGGGTTAAAGCTAAAACGTTTGAAGTTCAGATATAAGCATGGTACTCTTTCTACTACTATCTTAATACATAAAAGGTTTCAAAACAAAGAGTTGGAATTTTTTTTTTCGATATAAAACACTCATGTCGAGAAAAAACTGATTTGAACCTTTTATTTGATTGGAAAAAATTATAAATTAAATAAAGGGGTATTCCACTTTTTTTTATCTTTTTTATCCAACGCTAAATTGATGACCTACGTATAAAGTAAGAGAAATTCTTTGGATTTGAAGAAAAAAAAGAAACAACTTTGCTGACAATTTTTTGTTTGGTCAGAAGAGTCCTCCGAATATTATTTTCTTGGATTAGTGATCAGTTTTGATATTTTTATATTTGAATATAAATAGAGATATAGAAGACAGGCTCATTACATTAAAAAAAGATATGGGAATTCTCG